CTAATTGTTCCAAAGTCTTATAAGTTGAATTAATCAAATTCAATTTTTCTCGCTCTATCTCAGAGTATCCATTCACCCGAAACTCATCTGCTTCCGTTTCCACTTTCCGTAAGCGGGCCCGGGCTTTTTCCAGCTGTTCAATGGCCCCCCCACGCAGTTCTTCTGAATTTCGAATAGTATTCAAGATCCTCTGTTTTCGATTATCTAATAAATCACTTAATGAAAGTAGATTATCTTTCCGTTCATTTTAAAACTTCCATAATCCCTTCCCGAACCAAACATGAATCTTTCGATTCATTTGGCTCTCACGCTCAATTACTTCGGGTAAATTCTCATAGCTTTTTTTTATGAATGTAATGAGCCTATCCTCTCTTCTTTATTTTTTTCATAGCATAGTCAAAAAAAATAAAAAAACGAATCTAATGCAAAACCAAAATACTTGGAGGACTCTTCTGACAAAAAAATATGTAATTGTCAGCAAAGTTGTTTCTTTTTTTTTTTCAAATCCAAAAAATTCTTCTTACTTATACATAAGGCATAGGTCGTCGATTCAGCATTGGATAAAAGAGGGAAAATGCCCTTTTTTTAGAATTAGAATAAAATAAGCAGTTCAAATCATTTTATCGAGATGAGTGTTCTATATCGAGAAAATATTGATTTTAATTTAAAACCATCTCTATATTAACATAGTGGTAGAAAGAGTACCATGCTGCGTCTAGACTTCAAACGGTTTGCTTTAACCATCTTAAGAGCCCCACATTATTGGTTGCTAGAGAATCAAAGTGGATTTGCCAATTAATCACGAAATGCTGTGGTTCTTACATATAATTTCTTAAGAAGTAATTCGCGAGATCATGTACCTTTCTTTCCTAATTATAACGGAAAAGGGGTACAGCTGGTTGGGTCCAGCCTATTCTTGAAATAAACAACTCACACACACTCCCTTTCCAAAAAAGATCAATACACCAATTACTACACTTAGATTTATTGGATTTGTTGCTAAAATATCGGTATTAAATCCGAAACTCCCGGCAGGTGGCCAGTGGCCCAAAGAAACGAAAGAATCGGTTACATTTTTCATAGAATCTCCTCTTATAGATAGACTAAAAAATCGACCAGAGTTCTTTTTCTATCACTTTGCCCCTCTTTTTTATTTATTCTTTTCTTTTTTTGAAATCGAGTCAAAAAATATTTGATTTTATAGTTATAAAGTATAAACTACTCCTTGATTGTTGCAACACCTCATAAAAAGAGTTTCCCTTGGACTACGAAGGGGAAGGATGAAAAAGAGTCGGTATGCTAATTCCTCATCTGCAAATCACCCCTTCCCGTAGCTTATTTTCTCAACAAATAAGAAATTGTAGGAGTGAAATTTTGATCTAATTTGAAAAAGCAAACGACAAGTCCAAGACAATAAAATAGGAAAAATATGTATTTTTCTTATTTCGAAGATTAAACAAAAGGATTCGCAAATAAAAGTGCTAATGCTACAACCAATCCATAAATCGTTAAAGCTTCCATAAAAGCTAGACTAAGCAATAGAGTACCGCGTATTTTTCCTTCTGCCTCGGGTTGTCTCGCGATACCTTCTACGGCTTGACCCGCAGCGGTCCCTTGACCAACTCCAGGCCCAATAGACGCAAGCCCTACAGCCAATCCAGCAGCAATAACGGAAGCAGCAGAAATCAGTGGATTCATGATAAGTTCCTCGTACCAACAAAAAGAAATGGTTAATGATACAATCAACCAATGAATTATGACTTAATTATTCCATCGATAGGATTCATCCAGTCGAAGTAACTAAGAACTTGGAATTTAAGTGAGAATATTATTAAATGATCAGAACTACTACTACTTCGATATCTCTTTTTTCGTTTCTATCCACAGAGTTTTTGTCAATCCATAGAACTTTCGTTCTTCCATTTATGGGTTCCAAACTGCTATTTCAATTCTTCCATCTTTTCTTGCTTTCATCTCTTTATTCAGCCAATTCACATCCACAATGATACGAAAGGACTTCTAGTGGAACCCACACACAGTAGTAGGGAAAATGAAATAGATCTTTAGTTCATATATAACTAGTCAATATCTAATATCACATATACATGTCTTTCTTCCATAACGTAAACCATTAGATGCAATTGGATTTGAGAATCAATCCAAATCCCGTTTTTGTAAATTATTTTCTCCCTTCCATTTTATTTATGATTATTCCAAACCAATACAATCTATTTGGGCAAATAAATTAGTGCGAATTCTTTTATTGCATAAAAATATCATTATTTGATTGATCTAAGTTCATGCAATTTATTATGTATTAAAATAATATTTTCTTTTGGTCAATTGTTGAATAAAATCTACTGTAGAATAGAATTGTTTCTCCTGTTTTTTATTTAATAACACGTCATAAATATTTAATAACACGTCATAAACATATATCTTATTCAAATTCTGATTTGAATAAGAAGATTGACTGACCAATATACTAGAAAGTGAATAT